CCTATGGATGAAGACATGGTCTCTCTGGATCCCATTGAATTTCATTCGGAGGAGGAGCCTTATAAAGATCGTATTGATTCTTATCAAAGAAAGACAGGATTAACCGAGGCTGTTCAAACAGGCATAGGCCAACTAAACGGCATTCCCGTAGCAATTGGGGTTATGGATTTTCAGTTTATGGGGGGTAGTATGGGATCCGTAGTCGGAGAGAAAATCACCCGTTTGATTGAACACGCTGCCAATCAAAAATTACCTCTTATTATAGTGTGTGCTTCTGGGGGGGCGCGCATGCAGGAAGGAAGTTTGAGCTTGATGCAAATGGCTAAAATCTCGTCTGCTTTATATGATTATCAATTTAATAAAAAATTATTTTATGTATCAATCCTTACATCTCCGACAACTGGTGGAGTGACAGCTAGTTTTGGTATGTTGGGGGATATCATTATTGCCGAACCCAATGCCTACATTGCATTTGCAGGTAAAAGAGTAATTGAACAAACATTGAATAAAACAATACCCGAAGGTTCACAAGCAGCTGAATACTTATTCCAGAAGGGTTTATTCGACCTAATTGTACCACGTAATCTTTTAAAAAGCGTTCTGAGTGAGTTATTTAAGCTCCACGCCTTTTTTCCTTTGAATCAAAAGTCAAGCAAAATCAAGTAGAGCACTAAGTTCAATTATTTTTTTTTTTGTGTTTGTAGCAAAAAGTAGTTAGTTTATCGGAATCAAAGTAAATAAGATAATAATGGCCTTTTCTTTGGTGATCGAAGATCGAATTGTAGAAAGAATTAAAACTAAAGTTGAGTATAGTTCTTTTTTTGACCTATATTTATATTCCTGATTACGAATCGAGAAGCCGTTATCACCATCACCAAGAGTGAGTTCTTCCTTTCGTGAAATTCGGAAAATAAAACGCATTTTTTCTTGTCTTAGGTATATAATTTGAAATTTCAATATAGATAATAGAGTTTTGTATCTTTCTCTATCTCCCGAAAAACCATTTTAGCTAAAAATTCATGTTGGGTCGGATTCGAACGAATCTTTCGATAATCGGTAAAAAACTCTTTATCTATTTTTAGAAAATTAGAAGATAAGAACAAAAGACAAAGAAATGAAGAAAAATAATAAAGTTTATTATCATACATATCTTTCTCATGTAGGAGATGACTAAGTCCATTTATTTAGTTCTACAGTTCTACATTCTTTGCACTTATTCTTATTATACGTACTCAGTTAGATTTAGATATATAGATGCTTAGATCTATACTAAGAATTTCAAATTCTTCTCTATTAATAATAAATATTATCTAATTAGAATTCAAATTCTTAATTTAATTATAATTATTACAAGATATCTTTATTTATATAATAATAATAACAGATACAAATAGTAAATCGAGGTACCCCTTCTATGACAAATTTGAACCTTCCGTCTATTTTTGTGCCGTTAGTAGGCCTAGTCTTTCCGGCAATTGCAATGGCTTCTTTATTTCTTCATGTTCAAAAAAACAAGATTGTTTAGATCCACCGGGACCCAATCTCATCCATTTTTTTTTTGAAAACGTGGACTTGTATCATAACACGGATATCTATTTATTGGAATATAGTATAACATGTGATTTCCGCCGAACATAAAGGAAAAAACTCTTATGCCCGCAGAAACATGATATATGGATATATCAATTCTAGCAATTTTCAAATAGATCAGGATCTCTGGATGGCTGAAATGTAGTCGGTGAATCTATATGTATATCGATATGTATAGTGGAATCGTATTAAATAAAGAGTATGTTATTATTTTAGATTTAACCAATTTGATGAATTACTCCTAAAGGTTGACATCAAACTAGTGCTAGTTCACCTCAAACTAGTGCTAGTTGATGAGAGTTACTTCGGAAACAAAAAAGTAAAGTCAAATTTCTCGGGGGTATTATCTCAATTCCAATAAAATGCAATCGAGTAAAGTATGACTTGGCGATCAGACGATATATGGATAGAACTTATAACGGGGTCTCGAAAAATAAGTAATTTCTGCTGGGCCTTTATCCTTTTTTTAGGTTCATTAGGCTTCTTATTAGTTGGAACTTCCAGTTATCTTGGTAGAAATTTGCTATCTTTTTTTCCGCCTCAGCAAATCATTTTTTTTCCACAAGGAATCGTGATGTCTTTCTACGGAATTGCGGGTCTCTTTATCAGCTCTTATTTGTGGTGCACAATTTCCTGGAATGTAGGTAGTGGTTATGATCGATTCGATAGAAAGGAAGGAGTAGTCTGTATTTTTCGTTGGGGATTTCCGGGAAAAAATCGTCGCATATTCCTCCGATTCCTTATAAAAGATATTCAGTCCGTTAGAATAGAAGTTAAAGAGGGTATTTATGCTCGTCGTGTTCTTTATATGGACATCCGAGGCCAGGGGTCCATTCCCTTGACCCGTACTGATGAGAATTTGACTCCACGAGAAATTGAACAAAAGGCTGCTGAATTAGCCTATTTCTTG